CTTTACCGTGTCCGTTTCCAATTCTTGGTTATTGAGATTTCTGGTCAATATGGCTTAATATTTAAGGATAGATATTACCTCTCTTTTTCCCTTTTTCAAAAAAAAAAAATTGAAATGATTGAAGTTTTGCTCTTTGGAATTGTCTTGGGGCTAATTCCTATTACTTTGGCGGGATTATTTGTAACTGCATATTTACAATATAGACGTGGTGATCAGTTGGACCTTTGATTAATATTAATTAACACCGTGCTTTTTTTGACCTTCTTCGGATTAAAGAAAGGAGGAGGTCAAATTCAGAGTGCTCTTCTATTTTTCCGTATAAATTTGGAACTAACAAACCAAAAAGAGAATCACGCTCTGTAGGATTTGAACCTACGACATTGGGTTTTGGAGACCCACGTTCTACCGAACTGAACTAAGAGCGCTTTCTTGTCTCAATCACAAAAAAGGAGACTGTAAGGAAAAAAGAGTCTTTTTTTTTTTTACCTCTACTCGATTTTGAATGCTTATACTATATATAGAGAATATGATATATATTAAAAATTGAGAGTATGTCCCATTTTCAATTTTAATTAATCTCAATTGATCCTTTGTTATTGCTCAGAGACGAAGTAATCGATAGGGATGACAGGATTTGAACCCGTGACATTTTGTACCCAAAACAAACGCGCTACCAAGCTGCGCTACATCCCTTTGTAATTCATTTATAATGTTATTGTAAAGAATACCTGTTTTGTTTTCCACATACTTTATTTCATTTTGATATCCATTATCATTTTTTCTTTTTGATCTCATATCATATATTATATAATAAGAAACTTACGCAAATTTCGTTAATGCTCGAGAAAAAAAAAGGGCGGCGCTTTCTTTTTTATTTTTAAGAAAAGGAAAATCTTATCTATGAAATTGTTGTACATTTTATTTTAATTTGAATTAGAGATTCCGTGTACAAAAGAAATGCAAGTTGCCTTGAATTACATAGAATCGGATTATGTATCTATTAGAATTATGTATTAGAATAAAATAAAGAGTAGTTATTACATTACAATAAAGAAACAATAAAGAAGGAGGATTCAAAATGCGAGATCTAAAAACATATCTATCCGTGGCACCGTTAATAAGTACTCTATGGTTTGCGTCTTTAGCAGGCCTATTGATAGAGATCAATCGTTTTTTCCCCGATGGATTGACATTGCCTTTTTTTTCATTCTAGTTATCAACGCGTGGGGGAGAGGGTGAAGAAGATTAGAGATACAATTAAATATCTGTGATTACTACCCCCCTCCTCTTTTTTTTATTTAATTTGAATAAGTTAGAAAAGAAAAAAAAGTGGATTCAACTTCAGTAAAACTCGGAACTCGGGGTCCGCGCTTCCAGTGAAAGTAACTTCAATTAAATTAAAATTAAGAGAAGGTAGTTAGAAATGTAGTTAGTGTAACAGTATTCTACAAGACGCTTAAATGAATTACTGTGATTCTCATCGAAACTTCTAATTGAGATAGAGTTTCAAATCTTTGTATTACTTATTATTAATATAATTAGAACTATATTAGTTGCAATGAAATTTTTGATAATTTGGATTTCGAATTAGCAACTTCACTTCTTTTTCCTTCCTTTCTTCGTTCCTTCAGATCGGAAAATAGAAGAGTTGAATGAATAAAAAATCCCAAAATCCCAAGGAGGTTTATGGCCAAGGGGAAAGATGTTCGAGTAAGGATTATTTTAGAATGTACCGGTTGTGTTCGAAAGAGTGTTAATAAGAAATCAACAGGCATTTCGAGATATATTACGCAAAAGAATCGACACAATACGCCCAGTCGATTGGAATTGAGAAAATTCTGTCCCTATTGTTACAAACATACAATTCACGGGGAGATAAAGAAATAGATGGAATCTATCGCTTGCGTGTCACCTTTTCAAGGAAGATGACAATGATATAAAGAAGATATTAAGTATAGAATAATATAGTATAGAAAGAATACTATAGAATCTTATCGAATATATATTATCTTACTATAATAATATAATAAATATATTATGCATAGAATATATTATCCTATAATATATTACGCTAATATATATTCGAAATTCGAATTATATCTATTTCTATATATAGATAAATAGAAATAACTAGATTTTAAATAAATATTTTAAATAAATAGAGAAATATATTCTATTGAATAGGAATATATTCTATTAATTAAAATATTCTATTAAATAGAATATTATTATATTAATAGAAATATATAATTAGAAATATATAATTAAAATAATAAAAATAAAATAATAAAAATGAAAATAATTAAATATTAATTATTTAATTAAAATTGAATATAATTAAAAAAAATATTAAATAATAAATATTCAATAAATATTAAATAATAAATATTCAATATATAATTAAATATATATATATATAAAATATAAATGAAATAAAAAAAAAAACACATCCTATTTCTGAATTCGAAATCATTTTTGATCCAATTGAACGAAATAGGATTTTTGAAATAAGGAATAAACAAACCATGGATAAATCCAAACGACTTTTCCCTAAGTCCAAGCGATCTTTTCGTAAGCGTTTGCCCCCGATCCAATCGGGGGATCGAATTGATTATAGAAACATGAGTTTAATTAGTCGATTTATTAGTGAACAAGGAAAAATATTATCTAGACGGGTGAATAGATTGAGTTTAAAACAACAACGATTAATTACTATTGCTATAAAACAAGCTCGTATTTTATCTTTGTTACCTTTTCTTAATAATGAAAAAAAATTTGAAAAAAAGCGAGTTGGTCACTCTAACTACTGATCTTAGAACCAGCAAGCAAAATAGGCTTACTCAAATTGAAATGGGATCACAATTCCAATTCGAATTGAACCATAGATTGATGTTTTGTTCAAAAAAAAAAATGAAAATCCAAATTTGATTTTCGTGTCGTAAGAAAAAAAAACGAATTGGGGGAGAAGAAACGTTTTTTTTATTGAATGTTTTGTTTAGTTTGACTACTTTACTTGATCATATTATCATCATATTTTATCATACGAGTTTCTATTCTATCTTCCCGGAATTTCTTTTCAAGAAATTCCATGTAAAAAATTATATGGATTCCTTACAATTTCCTTATTTTCTAATGTCATTGGAAATCGTATAAAGACAATTCCTATTTAATATAGCTATTTGTGCAAGTATTTTACGATTAAGAAGCAATTGTCTCTTGTACAGATTATTTATTAATCTGCTATAACTATAAGATACCCTGTTTTCGCGAATTATTGCATTTATCCGAGTGACCCACAAACGACGAAAAGTTCTTTTCTGTCTATCTCTATCCCGATGGGCCGAAACCAAAGCTCTTATTTTTTGTTGAGTAATACTTCGAGTAAGTCTTGAATGAGCCCCGCGAAAGCTTGATACGAATAAACGAATTTTTGTTCTACGTCTCCGGGCTATATATCCTCGTCTAATTCTGGTCATTGAGTACACGAAACTTTGATGAATAACTAATTGCTTTCTTTTCTTTCAGTTATTCTTTTTCCCCTTTTCTATAATAACAAAACGGATTTTTCCAATGTATAAAATAATAATTCCAACGGCTTTTGCTACTATAACCTTCCCAACCACGATTTTTTCTTTTTTTTTTTTTGGAGACATTTCGTCTCGAAATAAGAATAAGAAACTGTATTGATACTAGGTCTCAAACACAAACAAAAATATAATAAATAAGCAGTAAATAGAAATAGATAAATAGTGGGTTCCATAGTTTCTATGGTTACTTTTCTTAAACGGTGAGGTCTTCTCTATACACCGGAGCCCCTCCTGCATTTAATCATTGAATCAATGCTATTGTTAACGTGTACAGTTCACATTCTTTTGCTCTACCTATGAATTCTCCAGTAATAGGTCTTTCACAAGGAAATCTATCTATTATAGTAACGGTATTTAATTATGAGGATTAGCTAATTCGTTGACCCTCTTAGTCCGTTCTTGCAAGAGTAGGGGCATAAATTTTCAGCCTGTTAACTTTTAATAAGATTTTCCCTGCTTAATGGATAATCATTTGTTACCAATGGGAAATTCTTTCTTGTTTTAAATTGAAAATTGAGGTGATTGAATTTGCACCAATGAAACCATAAATTTGATACACAATAGACGAATGTGATAGATCTTTTTTTTTTTAGATAATGAAAGGCATTCTTCTATTCTATCCTATTCATCCGTACTGACACAGATAGTGGAAAAATTTTTTCTTTCTTTTGTCTCTTTTGTCCAAGCTCATGATCTAAACAAGTCGCACATACACCCTAGTACATGTTCCTCGGCGCTGAGGACATCCCCCAAGAGCGGGGGATTTGGTAACGTTTCTAATTGGCTGTCGTGTGTTTCTAATAAGTTGTTTAATAGTTGGCATTTTTAATCGTATGCATAATGGGCTGGTTTAGATCGATCGTAACCGTATGATTCTGAATTTTTTCTATATTAAATAATAGAATATTAAATTAATAGAATATTAAATCGAAATTTCGGTAAAAAAAAATATCAAATCGCGATTTGCATGAAATTTCTTCTATTTCTTATGCAACTGCTATAAGATCAACAATTCCATGAGCTTGGGCTTCTGTTGCTGACATAAAAACATCTCTTTCCATGTCTTCGGATACAACCCATAAGGGTTTTCCCGTTCTTTGTGCATAAATCCTTGTGATGATTTCACGCAGTTTCAGCAGTTCTTCTGCTTCCAGGACAAATTCTGCTATTTGTGCCTGATAAAAACCAGCAATAGGTTGATGAATCATTACCCTGATCATATAAGAAAAAAAGGTTTAGTCTAGCTCTCATAATATAAATATTATAATAAATAATAGAAATATAATAAATAAGAAAGAAGGGTCCGGGAAGAGATAAAAAAGAATAAGAAAAGACGATAGAATTGAACAACCGTACAGGCATTGTTATTGTTTGTACATTGCATACGGCTTCACACTAGAATTCACTTTTATTTTACCTTTCATCGAAAAAAATCTAGGCTTAAATCAGTAAATGCTCCAATAACCACCCTTTCCTTGGGAAGAGGTAAAAAGCAAAAATACTATGGTGGTCCCGTTGCTTTATTTTATCAGTGATTTAGCAATCCCAAAGTTTATTTTTTTTTTTTAGTTGAAAAAAAAAATAATAATATTATATTAAATAATAATAGAACCTTTTTTTTGTACTCTTTCATAACATAAATAGTGTTAAGAGCCCTCCGGTGCGAAAACAAAAATGTTTGTGACGCTGAAAGAGGTTCCTGATAGAATAAAATCAGAAAGGCCCTTAATATCCCATACGACTCTTTCGATACATAATCTAATGTTTAAAAAAAATTTATTATATCTATATCGAATTCGAAATGCCATGCTATTATTACTTAATATTTATATTTCATATGGCGAAGGCATAGTTTTTTTTCTTTCAAATAAAAACCCATTGGCGCCAAGCATGAGGGAATGCTAAACGTTTGGTAATTTTTCCTCCGACCAGAATAAAAGATCCCATTGAAGCAGCTAATCCCATGCATATTGTTTGTACATCTGGTCGCACAAATTGCATAGTATCATAAATAGCTACTCCGGGTATTACCCATCCGCCAGGAGAGTTTATAAACAAATACAAATCTTTGGTCTCGCTCTCTATACTCAGATATACCATAAGACCAATAAGTTGATTTGAGATCTCACTATCAACACCTTGACCTAAAAAAAGTAACCTTTCTCGATAAAGTCGGTTGATTAGGATAAAATTCTATCCTCTAGAAACCGTACATGCACCTTTTGATGCATACGGTTCACCAAAAATAACGAAAATAAAAAAAAGAATCAATGTTTAGATTCTAGCCCTGCTTTTTTTTTGATAGTGAGTACTTTGTTAACCTTTATTTTGAATCTTTATTTTGAATGCGGGGTCTTTTCTTCTATTTTTTAAGAAAGATGAGTTTTGACGCGTTTACTTACAAAAAAATTAATTAAACTTATCAAATTAACTTCTTATTGATGTATTCGTTCATCGTGATTGAATTCAAATCACGATGGCATTCTCTTGTTCCTGAGTGGGCTTCTTCAATTCTTTTAGGTTTGTGCTCTACTCCGAGTAAAGATCTGCCCGATTTTTATTTGCACATATAGGGCAAATGCTCTAATACCGCGTCTTTTTGTTACAACTTCGTTTTTTTTAATTCATTTAACGTTTCTGTCAAATATTTGACGTATTTATTATATTATTTTATTCGATTGAATATGATTTTCAGTTCGAATCAAAATTTATAAAAAATTTCTAATATAGAATATGATACAAGTAGTAATGATAATAGATATATTACCAATTGGATTTGCTAAACGGAGTCTGGATATTTCATTTTGTTGGTCTAAACAAGGCAACCATAAAGTATTCTAATTGATAATATTAATTTGAGTACCTCAAAAGCATAGATTTAATTGAACTTGATTGCACTTCACGCTTCAAATTTTTGATGATTTAATCAATCTTTCTTGGGCGAAACAGAGGGATATCTCAATCGGGTGAGAGAACGGGGGAATTCCGTATGACCCAATATATCTGACAAGTCGCACTATAAGTCAATCCAAAGTGAATCGTCTTCTCCAGGATGTCGAAAAGGGACTTTTGGGACACCAATAGGCATTAAATGAAAGAAAAAAGATTAAGTACTCTATTTCACTTTGAGATGAAAACGTAAGAATGAATTTTTTGTTTTAAGAATATTGACCTTTATAATTTACTAATATTTTCGTAATATTTTGTAATATTTTATACGTGGATTTCTATTAGAATTTCTATTTAGAATTTATAAAAATTTTATAAAAATAGAAAAAAGAAATATATAAAATATTAAGGAAGACAAATCGAATAGAGTCAAATTATTACGAATAAGTCCTTTGAATGATGAACAAATTTCTATGTGTTCGTTCATAGAAAATGGAGTCAGCTACCCGTTGCGTATTGGTACTTATCGGGTATAAAATAGATTTGCTTCTCTTTTTTTTGTTCCTACAAACAGAATTGTTATATTATTACTAAAATACTAAAAAAAAAAATAGTAATTCTTTCTCCACTTAAAAAGGGAGATCCATAACATAGTTTTTCCAGTGCAATAAAGTTACATAGTGTTTAGTTTTCGTGAATAAAGGGGTATTTCCATGGGTTTGCCTTGGTATCGTGTTCATACCGTCGTATTGAATGATCCCGGTCGTTTGCTGTCTGTCCATATAATGCATACAGCGTTGGTTGCTGGTTGGGCTGGTTCGATGGCTCTATATGAATTAGCAGTTTTTGATCCCTCTGACCCCGTTCTTGATCCGATGTGGAGACAAGGTATGTTCGTTATACCGTTCATGACTCGTTTAGGAATAACCAATTCGTGGGGTGGTTGGAATATCACAGGAGTAACTATAAGCAATCCGGGTATTTGGAGTTATGAAGGTGTGGCTGGGGCGCATATTGTGTTTTCTGGCTTGTGTTTCTTAGCAGCTATTTGGCATTGGGTGTATTGGGATCTAGAAATATTTTTTGATGAGCGTACAGGAAAACCATCTTTGGATTTGCCCAAGATCTTTGGAATTCATTTATTTCTCTCAGGGGTAGCTTGCTTTGGGTTTGGCGCTTTTCATGTAACCGGATTGTATGGTCCTGGAATATGGGTCTCCGATCCTTATGGATTAACTGGAAAGGTACAACCAGTAAGTCCAGCATGGGGTGTGGAAGGTTTTGATCCCTTTGTTCCGGGAGGAATAGCTTCTCATCATATTGCAGCGGGTACATTGGGCATATTGGCGGGCCTATTTCATCTTAGCGTCCGTCCGCCCCAACGTTTATACAAAGGATTACGTATGGGAAATATTGAAACTGTCCTTTCCAGTAGTATCGCTGCTGTCTTTTTTGCAGCGTTTGTTGTTGCTGGAACTATGTGGTATGGTTCAGCAACTACCCCGATTGAATTATTTGGTCCCACTCGTTATCAATGGGATCAAGGATACTTCCAGCAAGAAATATATCGAAGAGTTAGTGCCGGGCTAGCCGAAAAGCAAAATTTATCCGAAGCTTGGTCTAAAATTCCCGAAAAATTAACTTTTTATGATTACATTGGCAATAATCCTGCAAAAGGTGGATTGTTCAGAGCAGGTTCGATGGACAACGGGGATGGAATAGCTGTTGGATGGTTAGGACATCCTATCTTTAGAGATAAAGAAGGGCGTGAACTTTTTGTACGCCGTATGCCTACTTTTTTTGAAACATTTCCAGTTGTTTTGGTAGACGGAGATGGGATTGTTAGAGCCGATGTTCCTTTTCGAAGGGCAGAGTCGAAGTATAGTGTCGAACAAGTAGGTGTAACTGTTGAGTTCTATGGTGGTGAACTAAATGGAGTCAGTTATAGTGATCCTGCTACTGTCAAAAAATATGCTAGACGTGCTCAATTAGGCGAAATTTTTGAATTAGATCGTGCTACTTTGAAATCCGATGGTGTTTTTCGTAGTAGTCCAAGGGGTTGGTTTACTTTTGGACATGCTTCGTTCGCTCTGCTCTTTTTCTTCGGACACATTTGGCATGGTGCTCGAACTTTGTTCAGGGATGTTTTTGCTGGGATTGATCCAGATTTAGATGCTCAAGTGGAATTTGGAGCATTCCAAAAACTTGGAGATCCAACTACAAAAAGACAAGTAGTCTGATATAATATTTGATCTCTTAGTTTTCGCCTCTATTTTCGTTTTGTAATTTTCCATAGGGTATGTAGATATCTTAATTTGAATCGCCACCTTTTCTTTGAATTTTGGTCTTTTTTTATCCGGGAGACGCTCCAAAATAAACAGGTATGAAAGCTATAATTGTAAACCACAATTGAATTTATGGAAGCATTGGTTTATACATTCCTTTTAGTCTCAACTTTAGGAATAATTTTTTTCGCTATTTTTTTTCGAGAACCGCCGAAAATTCAAACTAAAAAGGTAAAATGATTTTTTGATATCTTAATTGAAATAAAGAGGTAAAGAGCCTCCCAATATTGGGAGGCTCTTTTAGTCCCCGTGTTCCTCGAATGGATCTCTTAGTTGTTGAGAGGGTTGCCCAAAAGCAGTATATAAAGCATACCCAGTAAAACTTACAAGTAAACCAGATATAGAGATGGCGACTAGGGTTGCTGTTTCCATTATTATATAATTTCAAGACCACAGTGGATCTATGATAAGATCATTTATTTACAACGGAATGGTATACAAAGTCAACAGATCTCAATTAATACAAATAGGATTCAATTTATGGCTACACAAAGCGTGGAGGGTGGTTCTCGATCTGGTCCAAGACGAACTGTTGTAGGGGATTTATTGAAACCATTGAATTCCGAATATGGTAAAGTAGCTCCGGGATGGGGAACCACTCCTCTAATGGGTATCGCAATGGCTCTATTTGCAGTATTCCTATCTATTATTTTGGAGATTTATAATTCTTCCATTTTACTAGATGGAATTTCAATGAATTAGATTTATAAGAAACAATAAGGCCTAGCTTTTGAATAAAAAATGAAGCATTTTTCTCTCGGATTTTTTATTCTAGTCTATTTTCAGAGTTCGATCGTGAAATTTATTTATTTCTGTATTTCTGGAATATGAGTGTGCGACTTGTTAGAATTGATCCTATATGATAGTACAGAGAGTGGATCTGTCGTCTTGATAGAGATGCTTTTATACCTCGTCAGGTATTTATTATAGTATCTGTAGCACGGAATGTATGAAATAGATTACGAAGTATTAGAACTATGATTCATACTGAATATTCAGATCTCGTGATCGGACTCCAAAAAATTTCAAAGAGTTAGAAGGTATAAATTGAAACATTTTTCTTCTTTCAAACTCTTTATCTATATTTGATCAAAGGATAAACCTTTCTTTGGATTTTTAGTGATTCTATTTATTGATTGAATAAGTGATGATACAACGGTTCTTACTCAGAGAATCTTT